TGGGTTACATTGGTGAGAAGCGAGAAGTCGGGAGACTTCTTCCAGAAATGCGAGACCTCTGGACGCCTCGCGTAGGATTCGAACCTCCGTACCACGCGGTACTATATTTCGAGTCTAGTATGCCTACCCTTCTTTCGAAGCAGAGAGACGCGGTGGAGTTACGCTCACCAATCCTATTATACGAGTATATCTATATGCCTGTCAACTGCTGAACCGAATTTTCATCTCTTTTTTACCAAATTTACTAACTGGGAGACTCCACTCAGGTCAGGTTTAGACGAGGTACCTGGACCCTTTCCATTACTCATTGCTTCTTCATGGAGTGGTAAGGTTCCACTTCATACTGACGACGGCCGAGGGTTCGAATCTATTCTCGCCCGCAATCAATTATCCCTAAAGGGGTGGTTGATTCCCTCTTCCTACAGAGAGTTTCTTTTTCACGACCTGACAAGCCCACGCCTGCCTCGCAAGCAAATCTTCTTTTCAGTATCAATAAGATAATAACATATGAAGATACAAAAAAGATAGGCATTCTCTTTCTGCCTAAATACTTGGATGTAGCAGCATGGGTTGTCACTGCCCAACCCCAGCTGTGCATCGCGCGAAAATACTTATATCTCCTCCGGGGTAGACGGGTGATCATTTTCCTAGCAAGTGATTCCGGGTGCGAAAAGACAAATCCAAGCTAGATAGGAGAATGTCAGGATCAATTACCGAAGGAGATATAACTATTTCGTAAGTTGCGGAGACAGACTAGTTGGGACAGCGGAACCGGCTTCTAATAAGAATCATTCGAAAAAAAAAAGTTCGCGTCACAAGAAGTGAGTCTAGAATAAAGTATTCCGTGTGATCCCGATAATGGGATCTATTAATATACCCGATAGGATTGATGCTAGTGCACGAATGATCATAGCTATTTCAATAGAACTTTTTGAAATTGATGGAGAAACTAATGAATTTCGTATATAAGTTGTGGATGCATCGCCCCTCCCATTCTTCCCAGTGAACATTAATTTAATTATTTTGAGATAATAGTAGATAGAAATGACACTTGTGACGAGCGCTACCAGAACTGATGGGTACGAACCAGCTTTCCATCCATGCCAAAAGAGATGGAGTTTACCGAAAAAACCGGATGGTGGAGGGATACCCCCTAGGGATGGTGAACGTAAAACCGGAGAGAATGTTAGAACAGGATCCTTCATGTATAATCCCGCGTAATCCCTAATATTATCAGTTCCGGTTCGTAAACCGAATGAGGTGATACGAGCAAAAGTTCCCAGATTCATGAGTATATAAATAAACGTATGAGTTATCATACTTGCGTAACCGTTCTCCGGGTCTGCAGCAAGTACTCCAATCATAATATATCCAATTTGGCTTATAGAGGGATAAGCTAGCATACGTTTCATGCTTATTTGAGTAACGGCAATTAGATTTCCTAATATCATGCTAGAGGTAGCTAATAATCCTACCACGATATGCCACTCATTAGATAGATGTGGAAAAATGATACCGAAGAGTCGCGTAAATAAAGCTAGAGCTGCTACTTTAGAGGTAACGGAGAAAAAAGCAACGACTGGTATAGGAGAGTCAGAGTCGAAAAGAAGATTTCCGATCTTTCCGCTCATTCAGAACCGTGCATGAAATTCTTACTTCACACGGCTCTTGGTTCGTAAGAGATTCACAACTGATATTGCTCCCAGAACCTTCCTCGTGTATGTCTCAAACCCATTCTTCCTTGAATAATTCATAATCATTCAATATGAGGACTAATTGTTAACTTCTCGAGGAATCCCTCATCATTTGGTTAGATTACCCACCAGCAGTTTCGTCTCGAATTCTTTCTTGCTTGTTTGTCCTTCTTCATTTTTCACCGGAATCCTTTCAACAACTAAAACTACTTGTTGAGTTGGTAGGCACACACGCTGGGCGGGAGAGACAAATTGCGACTTTTTTCGTTCCTTG